TACAATTGAATGAAATGTCATAGAAAAATTCATGGTATGATTCATAAATTTATAATAGGGTAGATGGATGATAAGAGAGGTTGTTTATAAATATGGAATTGGAAAAGAAACTTTTTTCCTATGGACTCACTATTCACTCGGTTTCTGGTCAATAATAGGATTATATAGGAAAGATGGCCGAGTGGTTGAAGGCGTAGCACTGGAACTGCTATGTAGGCTTTTTGTTTACCGAGGGTTCGAATCCCTCTCTTTCCGTTTCTGTTAATTCACCATCGTTACCAACTACAATATATCAAATCAAATAAAAACGCATTATTGCAACAGCTTTATTTGATATAAAATTTTGATATAAAATTATGATTCCTAATTACTGTGGTATGGGTACGTAAAAGAAAAATCTTGTGGAAAGAGAAAAAAAAAATTCTACTGCGTATCAATTTGTAATACGTGAATAACAAAATACGGATTAACGCCCTTAGATCTATTTCCTTCGTCGAAAAAGGGACGGAATTGTCTAAACCCCTTTTCTTGTTATGTTCGTTAGGTTCAAGTCTGACGAGAATAATATTCTACGACTAATAACTCATTTATTTTTAAACCGATCCATTTATTATCTATTATTTGATTTACTAAGCCTTTATATTGGAATGAATCAATAGTCAAATGGTTTGGCACTCCTTCCTGAGGAGATGAAGCAATATAATTTTGAATCAGAGCTTTTGATCTTTGTTTATCCTTCGTAGTAATAATATCTCGGGGTTTGCAACGATAACTTGGTATATCCACTATATGACCATTAACTAAAATATGTCTATGGTTAACTAATTGCCTGGCTCCGGGAATGGTCGAAGCCATACCCAATCGAAAAAGTATATTATCCAACCGCATCTCAAGTAGTTGTAGTAAAACCTGGCCTGTTGACCCTTTGGCTTTTCCGGCGATATGTACATATCTAAGTAATTGTCGCTCTGTCAGACCATAATGAAAACGCAATTTCTGTTTTTCTTCTAAACGAATACGATATTGCGATCTTTTCCCGGAACGCAATGGGTTTTTAAGATCACTTCCGGATCTAGGTCTTTTACTAGTTAATCCCGGTAAAGCCCCCAGACGGCGTATTTTTTTGAAACGAGGTCCTCGGTAACGAGACATAAAGTAAAGACTCCTTATTTTTTTTATTTTATTGAAATTTCATTCATTATTACAGAAGAAATCGAAATTAAGACTGAACTAAAGAATAAACAAAGCAAAGCGAAATCTATATAGAATGAAATGGATTGTGTTAATATCCAGATTTTTTGTTGTATATATATATAGAAAGAAGATTAAGGCTCTGTTTTATGATTTATTATATATATATAAATTATAAAATATAAATCTAATTGGATCTAATCAACTTTTTTTTAGAATTACCACGACATACTAGATTAGTGACTCAACGTTTGTAGAAATGGAGAGATTCTCAATTATGGAAAAATCGATAGAGAAAAAAGCCGGCTATCGGACTCGAACCGATGACCATCGCATTACAAATGCGATGCTCTAACCTCTGAGCTAAGCGGGCTCACATAACAGAAATAATGCATAGGAATTCAAGAGACTACCGGATCCCCGCTATTAGCTGTAAAGTTCGTATGAACTATATTTTTAATATAAACTATATATTTAATATAAACTATATATTTAATATAAACTATATATTATATATTCTAGTTCATTAAAATTAATATGAAAATTAATATTAATAATATATTTAATAAATAAATAGAATAATATGACTAAATAGAATTTTATTCTAATAATGTAACAGATCTAATAATGTAACAGAAATAAAATATCTGTCTAATTTCAATTTTATTATTATACATAATAATTATTGATGATATACATTTACATTGCTGTTATTTTTATATTTAGCATATTTCAAATTTACATTATTTATCTTAATTTAATATATATATTTAATATATATTTTTTACATCCCATTATATAATAAACTATAATAAATTCAAAATATAAAAAAAGAAATTTTTTATAATAATTTATAATAATAAGATATTGAAAATACCAAAAAATTGGAATTCCTTTTTTAGATTTGAGAATAGTTATAACAAATAAGGATTCATATTATAGCGGATCAGTCCTAAGAAAAGTATAAAATAAGGATAAAGATACAACAATAAAAATTATAATCAGACATTCCTCTGATTTCGTTCGAAAAGGGATGAAGATAGGACAAAAAAAACAATAAGGAAGAATATCGACCCTTCCAGTATTCCAAAGCATACTCTAAAAATAAAAGGGGAGGGGGGCGTATATATATGTGGTATATACCTCTCTATATTGAATTGTGGATACATCAATGATAGAATCATTTCTGATTGAAACAAAGATGATTCATACAATAGAGGTGGAACGGGAGGGGATAGCCAAAAAAATAAAATAGGCATACACAATTTTTTAATATAGGAATCATTATATAATGAACTCAATGGTTCCA